ATTAATATATATAAAAAATATCAAGGAGGTTTATCTGTTTGGTTAGAGAGTTCTAATCATAAAGATATTGGAACGTTATATTTTTTGTTTGGTTTATGATCTGGTATGGTAGGTACTAGTTTATCGTTGATTATTCGTTTGGAATTGGCTAAACCAGGTTTATTATTAGGGAACGGTCAATTGTATAATTCTATTATTACTGCTCATGCTATTTTAATAAATTTTTTTATGGTTATACCTAGTATGATTGGTGGTTTTGGTAATTGAATAGTACCGTTAATGTTAGGTGCACCTGATATGAGTTTTCCTCGTTTGAATAATTTAAGGTTTTGGTTGTTGCCCACTGCAATATTTTTGATTTTGGATTCGTGTTTTGTGGATATAGGTAGTGGAACTAGTTGAACAATTTATCCACCGTTGAGGACTTTGGGGCATCCTGGAAGAAGTGTTGATTTAGCAATTTTTAGTTTGCATTGTGCAGGTTTGAGTTCTATTTTGGGTGGAATTAATTTTATATGTACTACAAAAAATTTACGTAGAAGTTCTATTTCTTTGGAGCATATAAGGTTGTTTGTTTGAACTGTATTTGTTACTGTTTTTTTATTAGTGTTATCGTTGCCAGTTTTAGCTGGAGCTATTACTATGTTATTGACTGATCGTAATTTAAATACTTCGTTTTTTGATCCTAGAACTGGTGGTAATCCTTTGATTTATCAACATTTATTTTGATTTTTTGGTCATCCTGAGGTTTATATTTTAATTTTACCAGCATTTGGTATTATTAGTCAGTCAACTCTTTATTTAACAGGAAAAAAAGAAGTTTTTGGTTCATTAGGTATAGTTTATGCTATTTTAAGTATTGGTTTAATTGGTTGTGTTGTTTGGGCTCATCATATATATACGGTAGGTATGGATTTGGATTCTCGTGCTTATTTTACTGCAGCTACTATAGTTATTGCGGTCCCTACCGGTGTTAAGGTTTTTAGATGATTGGCTACTTTATTTGGTATAAAAATGGTGTATCAACCTTTGTTGTTGTGAGTATTGGGATTTATTTTTTTATTTACTATTGGTGGATTAACAGGTGTAGTTTTATCAAATTCTAGGTTAGATATTATTTTACATGATACTTATTATGTGGTAAGTCATTTTCATTATGTTTTGAGGTTAGGTGCTGTATTTGGAATTTTTACGGGTATTAGATTATGATGAAGTTTTATAACTGGTTATGTATATGATAAGTTAATAATAACCGTAGTATTTTTTTTGATATTTATTGGTGTAAATTTAACATTTTTTCCTTTGCATTTTGCGGGTTTACATGGTTTTCCTCGTAAGTATTTAGATTATCCCGATGTATATTCTGTTTGAAATGTTATGTCTTCATATGGTTCTATGATTAGTGTGTTTGCTTTGTTTTTATTTTTATATGTTTTAATAGATTCATTTGGAGGACATCGTTTAGTAATAAATGATAATTTTATTAATAGAAGTCCTGAATATAGAATAAGAAGATATGTATTTGGTCATAGTTATCAATCGGAAATTTATTTTAGATGTTCTGTTATAAAATTATAATAAAAGTTCTTAGTATATTTAGTATTTTTAATTGCAAATTAAAGGGTTAAGAATTTTGTTAATTGAATAAGATAGGATAAGTTAAGTCTGCTAGGTTCATACCCTGGAGGTGTTTTCTCTTATTATAAAAGTTATAGTATATTTGTTTAGTATAAGCTATTGTCAATAGTTAGGATATAAACTTTAAAGTTCTTTAGTATAATATTAGTATGTTTGATTTCCAATCAAAAGGTTTAGAGAATTAATAGGTAATTATTTTCAAGGTTATAATTTAAATTTTTCTAATAGATTATTTTCTAGATATATAGATTGATTTCATAGTTTTAATTGTAGGTTATTATTGGGGGTTTTAGTGTTTGTGGTTTTATTATTTGTTTATTTAATTATGAATAATTATTATTTTAAGAGTAAAAAAATTGAATATCAGTTTGGTGAGTTATTGTGTAGTGTGTTTCCTACTTTAATTTTATTAATACAGATAATTCCGTCATTGAGTTTATTATATTATTATGGATTGATGAATTTAGATAGTAATTTAACAGTAAAAGTTACAGGACATCAATGATATTGAAGTTATGAGTTTAGTGATATTCCTGGGTTAGAATTTGATTCTTATATAAAGTCTTTGGATCAGTTAAATTTGGGAGAGCCACGTTTGTTGGAGGTTGATAATCGTTGTGTTGTACCTTGTGATACTAATATTCGTTTTTGTATTACTTCTGCCGATGTTATTCATTCTTGAGCTTTGCCGAGTTTATCTATTAAGTTGGATGCGATAAGGGGTATTTTGAGGACCTTGTGTTATAGTTTTCCTGTAGTTGGTGTATTTTATGGTCAATGTTCTGAAATTTGTGGTGCTAATCATAGGTTTATACCGATTGCAGTAGAGGTAACTTTGTTAGATAATTTTAAAAGTTGATGTTATTTAAATATAGATTAGAAATTTATAAGCTTTTTAGTTTATTTAAAAATTTTTGTTTGTGGTACAAAAGAAGTTTGAGCTATAAGTTTTATTTTTTTAGTTTTTGGTATTGCATATCATTTAAAGAAAATTTTATAGTTATAAAAAATAGAATTAAAAAGTAGAAAAATTTATATTTTTATTGTTTCATAATAAAAATTATAATTTTTAGGGTTGAAAAGTCGATTTTTGAGATATCTGTTTTGTTTTTATTTATTAGAAATTTATAAAAAGGTAATTTTAATTTTTGTAGAAAGTAAAAGTTGAAGTATTTTTATTTTTAGTTTTATAACTGTTTATACAAATTATGTTTGTTTAGTTTTGGTTTAAAAATGTGTTTATTAAAATATTTAATAAATTTATAATTTTAGAATTAGTAGTTTATTTAAAGATTTTATTGATTTTTAATATAATATAATAACTAAGTGATTAATCAAATGTTTTTTAAAGACTTAGACTTTTATATAAAGTTAGCTTCTGCCCAATGATATATTAAATGGCAGTCTTAGCGTGAGGACATTAAGGTAGCAAAATAATTTGTGCTTTTATTAAGTTCCAGTATGAATGAAGTTATTGGTTAGTTATTTTTTTATTTTTTATATGAATTTTTAATTGATATAAAAAAGTATTAGTATAGTTATACAAAGATAAGTCTTCGGAAATTCTTTTTTAATTATGTTAAGTTATATTTAGTGTAATTAAAAATTTTCTAGGGCAGAATATTATATAATTTGTTTTATCTATTGATAAATTTATGAATTACTCCGGAGTTAACAGAAAATCATACCTAATCTAGTACTTATAGTAAGGTAAGTTTTACATCGATGTTGTATTTAAGTTTATTAAAGAAGGAGAAAATTTAATTTTTAAGACTGTTCTTCTTTTAATTAACTTAACGTGATATTAGTTTAATTCATTGTGAGATAGAATTGTTTATCTTGATAATTATTAATGTATAATTTTAATAGTACGAAAGGAAAATTAAAAAAAGTTTTAAACTTTTAAAAGAATTAAGTAATTCTTAATTTTAAGGTTATTATTTGTCGTGATGTTCACTTTATTATTGTTGTTAGTGTTATATGGTAGCAATTTTGTGATAAGGGTTAAAAAAGGTGATTTATTAAAGATTAATGCTTTTGAAAGTGGTTTTATTAGTGTAGGTAAAATTCAAAATTCTTTTAGAATTCATTTTTTTATTATGATGTTGATATTTGTTATTTTTGATTTAGAGATTGTTATATTTTTGGGTTTATTGATTTCAGATATAAGTTCATTTGTTAGATTTTTAATGTTGATGTTATTTATTTTTGGTGGTTTTTATATGGAATGATGATATGGTAAATTAATTTGAGTAGTTTAAATTGGATTTAAGGATAAAATATTAATATTATGGTTTTTTTGATGTCGTTAAGTTTTATAATGCTGTTGATGATAATTTTATTTTTACCTGTTATAAAGATAGGATTTTTGTTATTAGAATGGGATTTTTTAGCTTTAAAATTTAATTTTTATTTTAATAGTATTTTATTTTCTTTTATTTTGGGTTTAGTAACTTTAAGGGTGTTGGTATTTAGAACTTATTATTTAAGTAATGAATTAAATTTTAATTATTATTATTTTGTATTATTAATTTTTGTAGGTAGTATGTTTATATTAAATTATAGTAGAAGTATTTTTACTATGTTATTAAGTTGAGATTTGTTGGGAATTTCAAGTTTTTTTTTGGTTTTGTTTTATAATAATTGGGATAGTAATTCGGGGGCTATAAATACAGCTCTTACTAATCGGATTGGTGATTTTTTTATTTTTAGATTTTTTAGTGGAGCTATTTTTTATGGTTATTATTTTTTTAGATTTGAATTAATGTGTGGTTCAATATTGTTATTGTTGCTATTAACTTCTTTTACAAAAAGAGCTCAGTTTCCTTTCAGTAGTTGGTTACCTAAGGCTATAAGTGCACCGACTCCTGTAAGTTCTTTGGTACATAGGAGTACACTGGTTACAGCTGGTTTGATTTTATTGATGAATTTTAGAAAATTAGTTATAAATGGTAGTATTATAATAATTATTTTACTGGTAGGATTATTTACGATATTTTTTTCTAGTATAGCCGCGTTAGCTGAAGAGGATATAAAGAAAGTAGTAGCTTTGAGTACTTTATCACAGATAGGATTTTCCATAGTGACATTGGGTTTGGGATTAAGTTTTGTTTCTTTTATTCATTTAGTAAGACACGCGTTATTTAAAAGATGTTTGTTTATGCAGGTAGGTTATATTATTCACAGTAGGTTTGGTCAACAAGACGGTCGTGGTTATGGTAATAATGGTAATTTACCTCTTTTTATGCAATTACAGTTGTTGATTACATTATTTTGTTTATGTGGTTTAGTATTTTCTAGGGGTATAGTAAGTAAAGATTTAATTTTGGAGATATTTTTTATTAATAATTATATGATGTTTTTAAGTTTAATGTTTTTTATCTCAATTTTCTTAACTTTTGGTTATAGTTATCGTTTATGGAAAAGTTTTTTTTTGAGTTTTAGAAAAATTGTAAGTGTTTACAGAAGAACATTAGTTATAAATTTTTTAAGTTTAATTTTGGTTGTATTTTCTATTTTTTTTATATGATGATTAAATTTTAATTTGTTAGTCATACCTTCTTTATTTTTATATTTAGATTTTTATGTGCCTATATTTTATTTAGTAATAATTATTGTTTTAAGTTATTTTGCTTTTAAGTTATTATTTAAAGAGTTAGCCTATAAATTTTTAGTTGATTATTTTGCTAAAAATATTATTTATAAAATTAAAAATTTTAAATTTATGGATAATAACTTAGATAAATTTGGTTATATGGGATTTAATATGTTTGGTAGATTGGGTATTTATTTTACAGGTTACATAACTTCTTTTAAATATAATAATTTAATTATTTTGATATTTTTTTTATTTATTTTTTTATAATTTGGGATCATAATTTAAGTTTAAAATATATGATTTGCATTCATAAAATTTTGATTCTATTGTAGATTTGATTAAAAATAAGTTTTGTTATAACAAGATAGAGGTAGATATAAAATGGGATGGGAATAAAAAAAGAAGTATAGTATATTATATATAATATATATTATATTAAATAATTAATATAATATATCTTAAAAAAATGAAACTAAAGACTTTTAGTTTCAGTTGTTATTGAATACAAAATACAATTCTTTAATATGATTCATTGATAACGCTAATTAAATAAAAGCGTTATCTTTTTAGAATCATTGGAACTTGTTTTTGTATTCAATAACTATTATATATACATAGTTTAGAAGAAAGGTGTTTTTTTGATGATTTTTTTGAGTTTTTTAGGATTTTTAGTTTTAGTTTATTGGTTTGATTTGGTTATTTATTTTTGCAGTATTTAGTTTATTATAAAATATAATATTTGGGTTATTAAGAATTATTTACTGAAAGTTGTTGAAGTTTAAGAGGTTTTGTTTAAATTTTTTTTATTTTTTTCGATGGTTTGTATGCTATAAAGTAAATTTATGTTGGTTTTGAACTTTTAGTTTAATATAGAATTTTTCATTTACACTGAAGGGGTTAAAAGTTTTATTTTTAGTTTTTTTTTAGGAGTTTCATTGTTAGGGGGGGTTATGAGTTATATGAATATAGATCCTATAAAGAGTAGTTTTTTTTTGATCTTAAGGATGTTAGTATGTATACCTATATTATCATTTAGTGGTTATATTTGGTTTTCTTATTTTGTTTGTTTATTATTTTTAAGAGGTATTTTTGTGATTTTGGTGTATTTTTCGAGTTTGTCGAAAATTAATTTAGTTAAGAGTTATTTAGTTATTTTAAGGTTATTTTTGAGTTTGTTTGTTGTAGGGTTTAGATTTTCAAATGTAATTCATAATGTAAGATTGAATGTTTTTTATTATAGTATTTTTTGGGTTATAATTGTTTTTATTTTATTAATTTTATTATTTTTTATGAATTTTACTAGATTTTTTTTAAATTTTTCTGGTGCATTGCGAAAAGTTTAAAAGTGAATTTTTCGTTAAGTATAAATTATTTTTATATTTATTAGATTATTTATGGTTTTTTTTAAATGACATCGTTTTATTTTTATTTTAATTGCTTTAGAGTTTATAATAATGAGTTTGTTTATTAAGTTTATGGGGTTAATGAGAGAGATTATGTTTTTTTATTTTATGTGTTTTTCGGTAATTTCTAGTATTTTAGGTATTGTAGTAATGGTAGGAGGTATAAAATTTTACGGTAATGATCAGTGTATTTTTTAAGATGTTATAAAGTTATGTTGTTATAGATTTAAGTTAAGTTAAACTATTAATTTTCAAAATTAAAAATTTTTAATCTATATGAGGCTTTAGTATAATAGTTAAGTATAATTTATTTTCAATAAGTAGGTTTTAAGTCTTATAAAGATTGCTTTTATAGATATAAAATTTGATTATGGTTTTGAATTTGTTAAAATAGTATTATTTAAGTTTAATTTATGGAGTGGGCAATGTTAATTTACCCCGGTAATTTGTTATTTGTATAATACTTGTTCCAGAATAATCGGCTAGGCTTGTAAAAATTTAAACTTTATTTTGTTTTAATTATAACTTTATTATAGGGATTTTAATAATCATAGGTTAAATTTTGATTATTATAAAGTTTTAGTTATAATTTTAAGATTTAGTAAACGAATTAGATTAGTACCTAATTAGTTAAAAGTTAAAAGAGCAGAAGTAAAGTTATATTTAAACTGAAAGAATATTGGCAGATTTTCTAAATTATCTTTGGAGGTTGAGTAATAATTGAGAACCCTCATTAACTACTTTTAAATTTTGTCTCATGTATGATCGTTTATTTTATGCTTAAGGTATATAATAAAAAATTTTTATTTAGAAAAATAGATATATATTTGGTTTATGTAGGAGTAAAATTTGACCTACAATAGTTGATATTGTGAATTTGTGTTTGAGGAAATACAATGAAAATGTAAAAGACAGTAAAAAAATTTTTATGATTTTTTGAAGATTATTTAGATGTGGTACAAATCATCCATCAATTGCCCACAGGGGAGTAAGTTGTAGTAAAGTAGATTTAGGGGAACCTGAATCTAGTAAGAAACTATTAATGTTTTGTTTTGAAAACAAAAATAAAGAAAAATTTTTCTTGTAGTTTGGGTAAGAGTTAGTTTAAGTTTTGAGAATTGTTGACTGTTAATCAAAAGGTTTACTCTTAAAGAGGGATTTTGTTTAAGAATATAGTTTAATATTAAAATATTAGATTGTAAATCTAAAGTTTTTATTCTTGTTGTTGATTGATTTTTTAATGATTATTTTGATAATGGTTTTTATTTTACAGGCTATTGCATTTATTACTTTATATGAGCGTCATTTATTGGGGGCTGAGACACGAAACAGGGGATAGGCAAGGCACACGTGATAAGGGTTAAAAAAAGGTGATTTATTAAAGATTAATGCTTTTGAAAGTGGTTTTATTAGTGTAGGTAAAATTCAAAATTCTTTTAGAATCATTTTTTTATTATGATGTTGATATTTGTTATTTTTGATTTAGAGATTGTTATATTTTTGGGTTTATTGATTTCAGATATAAGTTCATTTGTTAGATTTTTAATGTATGAGCGTCATTTATTGGGTAGGAGTCAGAATCGGTTAGGTCCTACTAAAGTTAGGTTTATGGGAGTATTGCAGGCATTATTAGATGGGGTAAAACTTTTAAAGAAGGAGCAGATAATACCATTAAATTCATCTGATTTATCTTTTTTATTAGTTCCTGGTGTTTCATTTATTGTAATATATTTAGAGTGATATATTTTGCCTTATTTTTTTAGTTTTATTAGATTTGAATATTCTATGTTNATTTTTTTGTGTTTGATTGGGTTTTCAGTTTATACAACTTTAATTAGGGGGATTGTAAGTAAGTCTAAGTATGGTATTGTGGGTGCGTTGCGTGCTAGAAGACAAAGAGTTTCATATGAGATTGCTTTTTCTTTATATTTGTTGGCTATTATAGTTCATTATAGATTATTTTCTTTTGTGAGAGATTTTTCGTTGAGTTTAGTAATTATTTATTTGCCTTTTTTGGTGATAATTATTGCTGAGTTAAATCGTGCTCCATTTGATTTTGCCGAGGGTGAAAGTGAGTTAGTTAGTGGTTATAATGTTGAATATGCAAGGGTAGCTTTTGTATTATTATTTTTAAGTGAATATGGTAGGTTGATTTTTTTTAGTGTTATAACATCTATGTTGTTTTTTAAGTTTTCAATAATTGTGAGTTTTGTGATTTTTTCTATTATTATTTTTATTCGTAGGTCATATCCACGTTTTCGTTATGATATGATGATAATAATATTTTGATTTAAATTTTTGCCTATTTCATTAATCTATTTGTTTTATTTTTATGTTTTATTTATTTAATGTTATTTGATTTAAAAAAATATATTTTTGTTGATAATTAATCAAGTTGTTTTTTTTTTAGATGTATTTATGTTTATTTTCTTTTTACAATATTTATTATATTTTAAAGAGAGTATAATTAATATGTTAGTAAAGAAGTTTTTTTCTGGTTTAACTGAAGTATTTAGTTATAGGAGGGTTCTACCTTTAAGTTCAGTAATTTCGTTTTTTACTTTTATTGTTTTATTAATTTGTTGTTTTGGTGGTTATTTTACATATTCTTTTACACCTTGTGGTATAGTGGAGTTTACGTTTGTTTATGCTATAGTAGCTTGAATAAGAACTTTATTAACTTTTATTTCTAGAGAAAAATTTTCTATTTATATGAGTAAGGGTGGTGATACTTATTTAAAAACTTTTAGAATGTTGATGGTAGAGATTGTAAGAGAATTCTCGCGTCCATTAGCTTTGACTGTTCGTTTGACTGTAAATATTATAGTGGGTCATTTAATTAGTATGATATTGTATATGGGTATTGAGAATTTTTTGGGAGAAAAATATGTTTGATTAAGTATTTTTGCTATTATGATAGAGTGTTTTGTGTTTTTTATTCAAAGATATATTTTTTCTCGTTTAATTTATTTATATTTAAATGAATAAGTTTATTTTTATAAATAGATAGGATGTTAACTTAAGTTTAAAGTGTCAAATTTTTAATTTGGAAATGTATGTACACATCTTAGGATTTAAGTTTTAGTTAATATAGCATAAGAAGTGCATTTGTTTTAAGCGCAAAAGATATAAGTTAACTAATGAGTTTTATACAAGTCTTCTAAATTTGTTATAGGTTTTACCTGCTCATTTTTGTATATTTTTATAATAGTGTTTGTGTTATTTTTAAGATTATTAGGTATTTTGGTTAATAATATTTTAGTTTGATGGAGTATTTTTTTGTTAATAACTTTGGTCTTTGTTATGTTGAATAAGAGTGTTAATAGTTATAGAAGTTTATTTAATTATTTTGTTATACAAGAGAGTTTGGGTTTGTTATTTTTGATGTTTTCATTTGGTTATTTTCAGTTGTTGATTTTAATGTTTAAAATTGGTATAGCTCCTTTTCATTTTTGGTTATTTAGAGTGACTAATGGAGTTTTTGGGTTTAATTTAATATGATTTTTAACGTTTCAAAAATTACCTTTTTTATTAATTTTTTTGCAATTGATAGTTAGGAAGTTAGGTTTATTGTTAGTTTTGGGGTTGTTTATATGTTTGTTTCAGATGTTACTTACTAAAACTTATAAAAATTTGTTAATTTTATCTTCTACGGAGTCATTTAATTGAATTACTTTAGGTTTTTTGATGTCTTTTTTAAATGTTTTGTTTGTTTTTATTTATTATTTTGTGTTGATAATTATGGTTATTCCTAAATTTGAATTATCAAATGTATATAATTTTGTAGGTTGAGAGACTATATTAATTTTTATGAATTTACCTTTTAGTGTCAATTTTTTTGTAAAAATTTTTTCTTTAAGCGAAGTTTTAAAGATTTATAGGTTTAGGATTTTAATTTTGTTATTTTTAATGTTTTTTTCAGCGTTATCGTTGGGTTTTTGAATAGTTAATTTAAGTACGAAGTTTAGTATAATTTTTAAATATAACAAGGCTTTATTTATATTTTTTATTCCTATAACTTTGATTGTTTTGTTGTAAAATTTTATTTATTAAAATTTCATTAGTAAAAGTTTATTATGTTATCTTGATAAGGTAGAGTTCTTAGGATGAAATATTGAATGTTAAATAGATTTTACTATATTTGATTACGGTTCAAAGAGATATACATTTTTGTAATTTAGTTTAGATAGAATATTTATTTTTGGTGTAAATGGGTATAATTACAAATTTTTTGGTATTTCATTAGTTTATTATTTAAAATATAACTCTGAAGAAGTTAAGAATTATGAGATAATAAAAAGTAAAAATAATATTATTAATTTTGTTAGTTCTTTAGTAGTAACTTTACCTTCAAGGAAAAGTTTGACTGTTGGTTGAAATTATGGTAGTATGTTGGGTATAGTTTTGGTTTTTCAAATTTTAACTGGGACTTTTTTGGCTTTTTATTACACGGCTGATGGAAGAATAGCTTTTAGTACAGTTCAGTATATTATGTATGAGGTTAATTATGGTTGGGTTTTTCGTATTTTTCATTTTAATGGTGCTAGTACTTTTTTTTTTATTTTTTTGTATTTACATATTTTTAAAGGTTTATTTATAATAAGTTATCGTTTAAAGAAAGTTTGGGCGTCTGGGTTAACGATTTATTTATTAGTTATAATAGAGGCTTTTATGGGGTATGTATTAGTTTGGGCTCAAATAAGGTTTTGAGCAGCAGTAGTTATTACTAGATTATTGAGTGTTATTCCATTTTGGGGACCTTCAATTGTAATATGAATTTGGAGAGGTTTTGGTGTAACCAGAGCTACTTTAAAGTTTTTTTTGTTTTACATTTNTTTATTACCGTGGGGTTTATTATTGTTAATTTTGATACATTTGATTTTTTTACATAGAACAGGAAGAACATCTAGAATTTATTGTCATGGGGATTATGATAAAATTTGTTTTGGTCCTGAATATTGAAATAAAGATGCTTATAATATTTTTTTTTGGTTATTATTTGTAATTTTTTCTTTATGATATCCATTTAATTTGGGGGATCCTGAAATGTTTATTGAAGCAGATCCGATAATGAGACCAGTTCATATTGTGCCTGAATGGTATTTTTTGTTTGCTTATGCTATTCTTCGTGCTATCCCCAACAAGGTATTGGGTGTAATTGCGTTATTAATAAGTATTGTGATTTTCTATTTTTTTGTTTTTATTAATAATTATACGTCTTGTTTAAATAAATTGAATAAATTTTTAGTATATAGTTTTATTATTTCGGCAGTTATTTTAAGGTGATTAGGACAATGTTTAGTTGAGGAACCTTTTACTTTTTTAAGTCCATTGTTTTCTTTTATTTATTTTTTTTTAATTATTGTTATAATGTTTAATTTTTACTTTAGAAAAAAATTGTTTATTTAGTAAAATTTAGATTTAAACATAAATAGTATAAAAAATATATTAGATTTAGATTCTAAAGATAGTGAGTTATGTTATTTATCATAATTTTCATATTTTAAGGTTGTCTAGTTATGCTTATTATATGTTTTTTGCTTCTTTGGGTTTAACTAGGTCATTTGTAATTTTTTTTAAGTATGGATTGGTTTATCCATTTTTATTTAGTTTATTGGTGGTGTTATTAATTTCTTTTGCTTGGGGTAAGGATATTTCTATGGAAGGTTTAAGAGGGTATCATAAATTTTTTGTTATAGATGGTTTTAAATTTGGTGTAGTATTATTTATTTTTAGTGAGTTTATGTTTTTTTTTAGGATTTTTTGAGTTTTTTTTGATGCCGCTTTAGTACCTGTACATGAATTAGGTGAAAGTTGGTCTCCTATTGGTATACATTTGGTCAATCCGTTTGGTGTTCCTTTATTAAATACTATTATTTTGTTAAGTAGTGGTGTTTCAGTCACTTGGGCTCATCATAGTTTATTAAGAAATAAAAGTTGTACCAATAGTATAGTCTTAACTTGTGTATTAGCTTTATATTTTACTATAATTCAGTTAATAGAGTATAAAGAAGCCAGATTTTCAATTTCAGATGGTATTTTTGGTAGAATTTTTTATTTGTCTACAGGTTTTCATGGTATTCATGTGTTATGTGGGGGTTTATTTTTAGGATTTAATTTATTGCGTTTATTAAAGTCTCATTTTAATTATAACCATCATTTGGGTATAGAATTCGCAATTTTATATTGACATTTTGTAGATGTGGTATGGTTATTTTTATTTGTTTTTGTTTATTGATGATCATATTGCTAATATAGTTTAAATTAAAAGAATTTATAACTTGTAATTATAAGGTTTTGTTAGCTTTGTTGGAATTTTTGATTTTGAGTTTTTTGACTTTTTTTAAACCAGTTTACTTTTTTTATTTTATTTTAATTTTTAGTTTTATATTATTAAAAAATATTTCTTGAAGTGGTTTGTTTTTTATTGTGGATTCTAATATTTTTGTTTTATTAATTTTTATGATAATTTTTATTTATGGTGTGGTATTAATTAGTGAAAAAAATTTTAATCTTTTAATTTTAAGATCATCGTTGATTGTTATCTGTTATATATTTTTTATTTCTAGTAATATGTTAATATTATATATATATTTTGAGTTGTCTTTATTTCCTATTTTAATTATAATTTTAGGTTATGGATCACAGATTGAAAAGGTTAATTCTGGTTACTATTTATTGTTTTATGCTGCTGTATGTTCATTTCCTTTTTTGTTTATTTATTATAAAAGTATATTTATATTTACTGTATGTTATTTTGATTTTGTAATGTCGTGAGAATTGTTTTTTATTTTAAGTTTAAGATTCATAATAAAATTTCCGGTTTATTTTTTACACTTGTGATTACCTAAAGCTCATGTAGAAGCACCTACAACAGCTAGGATACTATTAGCTGGTTTATTATTAAAATTGGGCACTGCAGGTTATTTACGTATTTTAGGATCTATAAATTTTGTTTATAATAATTTTTGAATTATCATCGCCTTATTGGGTATAATTTTAGCTTCTTTCAGGTGTGTCTTTCAAAGTGATGCTAAGTCATTAGCGGCTTATTCATCAGTTACGCATATAAGGTTTTTATTATTATCAATAATTTATATTATAATAAGAAGAAAAATTGGAGGTTTGATAATAATATTGGCACATGGTTATACTTCAACTTTAATATTTTATTTAATTGGTGAATTCTATCATACTACTTCAACACGTATGGTTTATTTTCTAAATAGATTTTTTAGTTCAAGAATTTTTTTTGGTATTGTATTTTCATTGGTTTTTTTATCTAATAGTGGTGTACCACCTTCTCTTTCTTTTTTATCCGAGTTTATTATTATTGTTAATAGCATTATTGTTAGTAAGTTATTTTTTTTTATAATTTTTGTTTATTTTATAATTTCTTTTTATTATTCTTTATTTTTAATTGTTTGTTGTATAATGGGAAAAAAGTTTATTAATATTAACAATTTTAATATTGGTGTAAGGTTATCTACTGTTTTAATAATATTTAATGTTTTTTGATTATCTATATTTTATTAAAATGATTTCTAAAACTTTACAAAGTTTTAAAAATTATATATTAATACAAACATTTTGATAATATATTATGTTTGTCTTTTTGTTAGTTATAAGAGTAAAATTTTTTATTGTAAGAAAAAATCTCTT